TTGTTAATAGATTTACAACGACAAACTATAAAACGCCCCGTTTCGATTGCGATTAATGTAAATTTTCGATTTCTCGATCCGATTAGTTCGTTGTATTCATTTGATCTTTTTTATATGCATCTTATATCAATAAAATTCTAGCAATAAAATTGATTTTTGTTCTTCTGCTTATTTTTTTTGTCCTTATACTTACAGAACATGATACTTTATGGGAGCAATATTAAATAGGAATAAAAAGTAGGTATGAATAGAACAAAAAAGGGGGGAGTCGTAAAGAAAAAGTTATACAAAACTATATAGGAGTCATCCACACCCTCTTTTTTTATTCTATACCCTCGATGCAATTTCGTTTAATTAAGATGAAGTTCCTTAAAAACCCCAGCCTTCTTTGAAATATCATGAACCGTTCCTGTAGGTTGAGCGCCCTTGTCAAGGAAATCTAAAATAGCAGGAAGATTTAAATGGGTTTGATTATTTATCGGATCATAAAAACCCACTTTCCGAAGATCTCTTCCCTCTCTTCGGGATCGAGCATCGATTGCAACGATTCGATAAACAGCTCATTGGGATAGATGTAGATGAACAATACCCCCCCTAGAAACGTATAAGAAGTTTTCTCCTCGTACGGCTCGAGAAAAAATGATTAGAAATTGTGTGATTTAAGTCCTTCTTTTTCGAAAAAAAAAAGCATTCGTACTCTCATAACTCAAGTTGGATAACTTTTAAATAGCCCAAAAGAAAATCTTTAGGGATTTCTTTTTTTGAGTGGTCTCTAACCCCTTTTTTTTGTCTCGTTTCGAATCGATTTTTTGATTCTTAATTCCCATTCTGATCTAATTGTTGAGACAATTGAAACGGTATTTCCTTGTTCCAGGATCCTTTTTATCTTTGCCTTGAATCATTGGGTTTAGACATTACTTCGGTGATCTTTCGTTTTCAAAAATGGCGGCAACACACCCCTTTTTGCGATTTTTTTCTATCAAAGAATCATACGAACAATTGATTCCTGCATGATACACTTTTCATCGAAAGAGTTTTACCAATTCCAACAAATTGTCGTTTTGGATTTCAAAATTGCTCGAATCGGATTCTTTCGATTTATATATCGAAAATATACTTACGAAGTTTGTTACAACTTATTGATTGGTATTAACCCTAGATCCTTGCCCCTGCGAAATGAACAAATACTTTCTACTCAAGCTCCATCATGTCCTATTTACACTACACCCCAACAAAAAACGAGAATTCTAGTAGAACAGAACAAAGTATGTCGAGCCAAGAGCCCATTCATTTCTAGATAATCTACAATCTAAAATGGCGGATAAAAAAAATCCACAGCGGATCGTGTCCTTCAAGTCGCACGTTGCTTTCTACCACATCGTTTCAAACGAAGTTTTACCATAACATTTTTCTAGTTTTGAACCGGTATGTAATTGATTCAATTATGGAATCATGAATAGTCATTGCTTCGGTCAATACCCAGTCCTTTTTCCTTCGATATGAAAGGAATAGTTAGTTAATTTATGAGGAAGAAGCCTCAGTAAGAATTTAATTTGACCCTCTACTTTCATTTTATTGCATGAATGCAATATTTCTTTTTATTTCGAAATAAAACAAAAAAGAACACGAATAAAAATAAAAAGAAAATAAAGTAAAAAGTAAATATAGAGGATGAAGATATATGAATGGACCCCGTCTCAATTATTAATTATGATTAAATACATTTCCAATTATTAATTAGAGCCAAACATGAAATACCTCCAGCTCAAAGAAAATTCACCCATATGAAACTCGATTGATTATGAGATCTTACATCGCTCACTAACTCGTATGGACCCCACTCCCAATTCATTCTGGGGGATGATTAATCATAAATAAAAATAGGATCCTATTTGATACGGGATGCTAGACTCTTTTGTATAGATAAAAAGACAAAAGGGTCCAGATTCCATCATTCTTTACTATAATTGTTCTTTTACCCTAAACCGGTCTTAGAAACTTAATTCCATTGATTGAATTCAAACAGTACCACGAATACCCTCTTGTTTCGATTTCAAGAAATGAAATAAAAAATCGGGGCTGTCTTATTAAAAAAAAATATAAGAAAGATAGAGAGAAAGATAGAGGTTTTCGCATTTCGATTTAGAATGTATCCTTGCAAATTCACGGAGGTAGGGTATGTAAGGATTTTTTAAGCCACTCACTTACATATCAAAGTGAAAGGGAGGGGGAGGGCCCATCCGACTTTTTTTGAATTCAAACTCTTGTGATCTATGTTGCCATCTTACTTGGATCACAAATGGATTCCGTTTTATTTTCGTATTATTTGAACTCGATTCAATTTATGAAAAAACATCTTATTCAGAGAAGAGTTTTGAAAATTCGAAACAAGAAGTCCATTTTATCAAAAATTAGACTCTTAAAAAAATTATACTCTGAAAGAGAGGTTGCTCAAAAAAGTAATTTGGAGTCTGATATTCGGATATATATAAGAGGTCGCTCTGGGACGGAAGGATTCGAACCTCCGAATAGCGGGACCAAAACCCGTTGCCTTACCGCTTGGCCACGCCCCATTTGAATTTCTTTTCTATTCGATACTAATAAACACTAATATTGGTTGTTCGTCAATTCCCGGCCAAATCTCTACGGAATAAAGTAGATTCTTTTTTTAAGATTTTGACACAAGTAGATGCAGAATTAAACTCCATTTATTGATCATTACATAGAATTCAATTAAGATATTGTATGAAAGTATGATTTCTTCTATTCTCTTGTGAGAATTGAAGGATTTTTGTTTTGATTGGTTCGGTTCAAAGAAGTATTTTTTTTTGTCTACCTTACTTTCTTTTCGTCATTTTTAGCTTATATCAATAACATATTTTTAACTCAATCAAAATACAATTATCTCCAAGAACAAAATGTTTGTTATGCTTAATACCTTTAGTTTGATCTATATCTTTCTTAATTCTGCCCTTTATTCGAGTAGTTTTTTATTCGGCAAATTACCCGAGGCGTACGCTTTTTTGAATCCAATTGTAGATGTTATGCCAGTAATACCTCTTCTCTTTTTTCTCTTAGCCTTTGTTTGGCAAGCTGCTGTAAGTTTTCGATAAGATCGTTAATAGTGTCCGAGAAAAATTCATGATTTATTCAAGCTCGAGAAAAAAAAAATTCTAACAATTGATAAGACCAGATGAGTCTTCCAATTTGAATGAACCCTCAAGTAAAACAGTAAAATTCTTGGGCAGACACGATAAATTTAAATTTCCCCATTTCACGATTCTGACCCCCTTTTTTTTTTTTCACTGAAAGACCCTATTAGAGTCCGCCACAATATCGAAGTCGAATTGTGTTAATTTCGAAAAATAAAAACTCTTTTGTATTTCTATCAATTTGAAAAACCGTTTCATTTCTTGGTGTCAAAATAGAATATGTAGTATAAAAATAGAGAATCTATTCTCTTCCCCCCCCCCAAAAAAAATTTGGAGATTGTGTAATGCTTACTCTCAAACTCTTTGTTTACACCGTAGTTATATTCTTTGTTTCTCTCTTCATCTTCGGGTTCCTATCTAATGATCCAGGGCGTAATCCTGGACGTGAAGACTAAAAAATAAGAAATTTTTCTTTACTTTATTCTTAATTCTTAGAAATGTTTTTAGGATTTGATTTTATCTATTCTACATCTTTAACCAGTCAAATAAAAAAAAGCAAAAGGGTTCGCTAAATTCGAATTTGAAAGATACCCAGTCAGCGACGGAAACGGAAAGAGAGGGATTCGAACCCTCGGTACGAATAGCTCGTACAACGGATTAGCAATCCGACGCTTTAATCCACTCAGCCATCTCTCCTAATTGAAAAAAAAATAATAATAATTACTATGTTACATTACACAAAAGATAATGCTTGAAAAAAAGGCCCTTCTTTACTTTAACTTTATTATATAGCTTATATATTTTTTTATTGTATTTTGTATTGTATTATACAGATGGATACAACTTTTATCAGGAATTCCATTTTTTATTTCTATAAAATTAAAAATTAAAATAAAGAATGGCCCCGAAAGAGATATCTCGAATCAAAATAGAAAAAAATAAAGAATATCTCTTTACAAAATTACAAAAGGCTTTTTTTTTTATTTTCACGGCCTGGTCTGGTCAGTACCCAGCCGGGCCTTTTTTTGTTCCAATGAACCATACCGCCAAATCATAAAAAAATGATTTAGATGGAATCAAAGTGTCATTTCTTATTCTTTATTATTCTTTTGTTTCTTCTTCTTTTTTTTTTATTTAATTTACTTTTACTGGATACTCGAAAAAAGGGAAAAACAGAACGATGTATTTTTTTTTGCACAATGCATTTTATGTTATGGCTTAAATTGTTTTGTCGAGCCGTATCTGTCAAAACTCCTTCAAGAACCAAATTTGTTATTTTATTTAGTTATTCAATTTCGTTTTTTATTTTTAAACAAAATAAGTCCTCTTTTCCTAATTTCATTAGGACTCCTAACAAACACGTCAATACTCTAAGCTCTAATTTGCATTTCATGATTTTTTTTATTTCTGTCCTATATTGATTACGTCCGATTCCCTTGTTCGACAAAAGTCCCATTTCTATACAATAATCGTATTGTAGCGGGTATAGTTTAGTGGTAAAAGTGCGATTCGTTCTATTAATCCTCTTAATAGTTAAGGGGTTCTTCAGTTTCATTCATATTCTGATCAAAAACTTTATTTCTTAAAAGGATTTCATTTGAATCCTTTACCTCTAAATGAAAGATTCGAGGAAGAATATCCATTCTCGTGATTTGTATCCAAGGGTCAATTAGAAATTTCAAATTTGGATTATGAAATTACGAAACATAATTTTTGTGAATTTGGAATTGGATCAATCTTTCCAATTGAATAAGTATAAGTAAGGGATCCATGGATAAAGATAGAAAAGTCTATTTCCAATCGTAACTAAATCTTCAATTTTTGTTTTGCATAGGGTAGATTGAAGCA